GGTTTTAGGGATCAAAGTTTGGATATTTCTAAATAAAGAATAACATATTTTTCTTTATCTTTAATGTCCTATATTTATTTTATATGAAACAAAAAATGAAAAATTACTCTATTTTTATTCCCCAAAAATTATAAATTTTATAAGATTGAATCGACCAAAAAATGAAATTAATCATTTGATATTAATAGTATTGCTATGCTTAGTGTGCGACTCGTTAGTTTTTTTAGAACGGTTTAAATTTAACAAAAAAAAAAGAAACCTATTCATAGTATAAATTAATTAAAAAAGAACTAATAACCAACGCATCGCTTTGAATTATCTAGGTCTAAAAAACTAGTCGTCAAAACAAAAAATCTAAAAAAGGATATGATATATATATGTAATAATTATAGCAACTGAAATATTGTCAGCATAGAATAAAAAAAAAAGAAAACAAATCTTATTATTAGTTGTAAAGCAATAAGAATATACAGATAAATGAAGGGGTGAAAGAAAGAGAGAAAAAAATATCAATGATATAGAATTCTAATATGTAAAGGTCTATGGGTCATCTCATAAAAGGTAGTGTAATAGAGCATGAATATATTCGTAACATAAACAAATTAAGAGCTCTGAATCAATAAAAACTGAGAATATTGATTCAAGAAAAAACAAATAAATTAAATATTCTAAAAAAATATTATTAATTATTAGATATGAGAGAGGCTCCATTGTAGAATTCAGACCTAACCATTAATCGAGAAGCGATGGGAACGACGAAACCTGCAAATACTTAAGATTTTATTAAAAACAAATCTTAATGATTCATTAGGTGGGATGGCGGAAGAAACCAAAAAGCAATCCATTTTTTTTAGGAGTTGTGCCCTGCATTACATCTGAATTTGATACTAAAAGAGTAAATATTCGCCCGCGAAAATTTTGATTTTATTGAATTTTTTTTATTTTTGCCAATTCTATATTATAGAAAAAAAAGATTCATTAGAACCTTAAAATATAACAAAACAACATTCTCTAGTTATATAAGGATAACCAAAATTGTTTATAAGAATACATATTCAGTTATATATCAAAACAAGATATAAAAATTTAGAAAAGACCGATAAATTCGATGAAATCTCAAAAAATCCCACGATTCCTTTTTTCATTAAACATATGAATATTAGTGCATATTATTTTATCGATTAAATCTATTTATATATATTGAATTGCTTCATTCGCGAGGAGCCGTATGAGGTGAAAATCTCATGTACGGTTCTGTAATAGAGATGGAATTTAGAAACAACCATCAATTATAACCCCCAAAGAACCAGATTTCGTAAACAACATAGAGGAAGAATGAAAGGAATATCCTATCGAGGTAATCATATTTGCTTCGGAAGATATGCTCTTCAGGCACTTGAGCCCGCTTGGATAACATCTAGACAAATAGAAGCGGGACGGCGGGCAATGTCACGAAATGTTCGCCGAGGTGGACAAATATGGGTACGCATATTTCCAGACAAACCGGTTACAGTAAGACCTACTGAAACACGTATGGGTTCGGGAAAAGGATCTCCCGAATATTGGGTAGCTGTAGTTAAACCTGGGAAAATACTTTATGAAATGGGCGGGGTCCCAGAAAATATAGCAAGAAAGGCTATTTCAATAGCATCATCCAAAATGCCTATACGAACTCAATTCATTATTTCAGGATAATAAATTAGAACAAAAGGAAAGAGGTCTTTAGGCTGAAAAAAAAAATACAATTGTAGGTTCCTTTTTTTGAACACAGAATATTTTTATTTCAATCTTTGGACAAAAAGAACAAAAAAATGATATGATTCAACCTCAAACTCATTTGAATGTAGCTGATAACAGCGGAGCACGCGAGCTAATGTGTATTCGAATCCTAGGAGCTAGTAACCGACGATATGCTTTTATTGGTGACATTGTTGTTGCTGTAATCAAAGAAGCAGTACCAAATACGAACTTAGAAAGATCAGAAGTGATCAGAGCTGTAATTGTACGTACTTGTAAAGAACTCAAACGTAGCAACGGTATAATAATTCAATATGATGATAATGCTGCAGTTGTCATTGACCAAGAAGGAAATCCAAAAGGAACTCGAATCTTTTGCGCAATCGCCCGGGAATTGAGACAGTTAAATTTCACTAAAATAGTTTCATTAGCACCCGAGGTATTATAAGCCGAAAACGTGATATGGATACATTATTTTATCTAACGTATATCCCTTTTTTGTAGTAATTATTATTATTATAAGTATTTGAAGTTGCAATTATTAATTATTATATATTTAAGATTAATACTTGCTAACCTAAACAATATATATATACATATATAATAGATACATATATAATAGAATAGATAGAAATAGAAAATACAAAATCATAATAAAATAATAAATAGAATAAAGTAGCATGTTGATTATATAGAAAGTAAGGGGCAACAATCATTTTCGTTTACCATGGGTAAGGACACCATCGCTGACATAATAACCTATATACGAAATGCTGACATGAATAAAAAAGTAATGGTTCAAATACCATTTACTAACATCTCAGAAAACACTGTTAAAATACTTTTACGAGAGGGTTTTATTGAAAACGTCAGAAAACATAGAGAAAACGACAAATATTTTTTAGTTTTAACTCTACGGTATAGAAGAAATAGAAAAGGATCATATAAAAGTTTTTTAAATTTAAAACGGATCAGTACACCCGGTCTACGAATATATTCTAATTATCAACGAATCCCTCGAATTTTAGGGGGCATGGGGATTGTAATTCTTTCAACTTCTAGAGGAATAATGACAGATCGAGAGGCTCGATTAGAAAGAATCGGCGGAGAAGTTTTATGTTATATATGGTAATCTTTCTAACATCCGAATTATATGAGAAACTTCTCTCTATTTTTTGTAAAAAAAGAGAGAGAAAACGCAAGTTTCTAATATCACTTCACCCCTTATTTATATATTAGTGAATGCGAGAAGGGAGTTTAACAGGAATTGGCAAAAATAAAAAGTAATTCACGAAGATTTTATTACTAAATGAATCACATCCCAGGGTATGTTTCAGGTTCCCTTATATAATTAATGCAAATTTGATTTGGATTAAACGTACTTTTTACTTTTTATAGGTATACGATCGGGAAAGAAAAAAAGTATAAGTCATTCAATTTAATTAGGGTGTTTTTCAACCTCAACATTCTTTTTGTGGGAAGGCTCCAATTAGAAGTTCAAAATGTAAGGAAACCTTATTTTCTTCCAATATTTGGTATTAGCTTATTTAGGAATGACAAGTATGAAAATAAGGGCTTCCATTCGTAAAGTTTGTGAAAAATGTCGATTGATTCGAAGACGGGGACGAATTATAGTAATTTGTTCCAATCCAAGACATAAACAAAGACAAGGATAAGGATAATATTTTCACAAACTTTACAAACGGAGGCTTTCTAAATGGCAAAAGCTATACCTAAAAAGAATTCGCGTAAAAGCGGACGTATTGGTTCGCGTAAGCATACTCGTAAAATACCAAAGGGGGTTATTCATGTTCAAGCTAGTTTCAACAATACTATTGTGACTGTTACAGATGTACGAGGTAGGGTGATTTCTTGGTCCTCCGCCGGTACTTGTGGATTCAAGGGTACACGAAGAGGAACACCTTTTGCCGCTCAAACCGCAGCAGGAAATGCTATTCGAACAGTAACGGATCAAGGTATGCAACGAGCAGAAGTCATGATAAAAGGTCCTGGTCTCGGAAGAGATGCGGCACTAAGAGCTATTCGTAGAAGTGGTATATTATTAAACTTTATACGAGATATAACCCCTATGCCGCATAATGGATGTAGGTCTCCTAAAAAAAGACGTGTGTAAAACTAAAAATAAACATTGAAAAAAAGCTTTCAAGAGAAATAAACAAGTCAAGGGTTTGATCAAAATAAAATAATATATTACTATGGTTCGAGAGAAAATAAGAGTATCTACTCGGACACTACAATGGAAGTGTGTTGAATCAAGAATAGATAGTAAGCGTCTTTATTATGGACGCTTTATTCTGTCTCCACTTATGAAGGGTCAAGCCGATACAATAGGCATTGCAATGCGGAGAGTTTTACTCGGAGAAATAGAGGGAACATGTATCACACGTGTAAAATCAGAGAAAATACCACACGAATATTCCACCATAGTAGGTATTCAAGAATCAGTACATGAAATTTTAATGAATTTGAAAGAAATTGTATTGAGAAGTAATCTGTATGGAACTCGGGACGCGTCTATTTGTTTCAAAGGTCCTGGATATGTAACCGCTCAAGACATCATTTTACCACCCTCTGTGGAAATCGTTGATAATACACAACATATAGCCAACGTAACAGAACCTGTTAATTTGTATATTGGATTACAAATCGAGAGGAATCGTGGGTATCATATAAAAACATTAAAAAATTTTCAAGACGGAAGTTATCCTATAGATGCTGTATTCATGCCTGTTCGAAATGTAAATCATAGTATTCATTCTTATGTGAATGGGAATGAAAAACAAGAGATACTATTTCTCGAAATATGGACAAATGGAAGTTTAACTCCTAAGGAAGCGCTCTATGAAGCCTCCCGGAATTTGATTGATTTATTTATTCCCTTTTTACATGCAGAAGAAGAAGATAACTTTAATTTAGAAAACAATCAACACAAAGCTACTTTGCCCCTTTTTACTTTTCATGATATATTGGCTAAGGCTAAACTAAGGAAAAATAAAAAAGAAATAGCATTAAAATCCATTTTTATTGACCAATTAGAGTTGCCTCCCAGGATCTATAATTGTCTCAAAAGATCCAATATTCATACATTATTCGAACTTTTGAATAATAGTCAAGAAGACCTTCTGAAAATTGAACATTTTTGCGTAGAAGATGTAAAATATATATTGGACATTCTAGAAATAGAAAAGCATTTTGCATAAATTTGAAATCCATTGGCATAGGATTTTTTCATATTTATTTTT